AAAAAAATATAAAAAAAGATATATTATAGCAACTGAACTATTGTATTGTGAAGCATAAAAGAACAAAAATCTTATTTAGTTGTAAAGCAATAAAAATATACAGATAAATGAAGAGGTGAAAGAAAGAGAGAAAAAGAAATCAATGATATAGAATTCTAATATGTAAAGGTCTATGGGTCATCTCATAAAAGGTAGTGTAATAAAGCATCAATCTAAATCAATTCATATCTATTTATATATGAATTCATTTATAACGTAAACAAATTAAGAGCTCTGAATCAATAAAAACTAAGAATATTGATTCACGAAAAAACAAATCCATATTCGAAAAAAAAAAAATATTATTAATTTTTAGATATGAGAAAGGCTCCATTGTCGAATTCAGACCTAACCATTAATCGAGAAGTGATGGGAACGACGAAACCTGCAAATACTTAAGATTTTATTAAAAACAAATCTTAATGATTCATTAGGTGGGATGGCGGAAGAAACCAAAAAGCAATACATTTTTTAGGAGTTGTGCCCTACATTACATCTGAATTTGATTGATAATAAAAGAGTCAATATTCGCCCGCGATAATTTTGATTTTTTTGAATTTTTTTTTTACCAATTCTATTTATTCTTTCTAATAATCAAAAATATTCTAATAACTAATAATAAAAAGGAAAATAAAGATTCATTAGAACATTATAAAATAACAAATAAATAAAATAACAAATAATAGAACAAAACAACATTCTTTAGTTATATATGTATAACAAAAATTGTTTATTTATAAGAATCCATATTCAATTCTATATCAAAACAAGATATAAAAATTTTGAATAGATTCTATGAAATCTCAAAAAATCCCGCTATTCCATTATTCATTAAACATATGAATATTAGTGCATATTATTTTATCGATTAGATTAAATAGATTATCCATATATATATAGATGGATAGATATCTATTTCAATTGCTTGATTCGCGAGGAGCCGTATGAGGTGAAAATCTCATGTACGGTTCTGTAATAAAGATGGAATTGAAAAACAACCATCCATTATAACCCCCAAAGAACCAGATTTCGTAAACAACATAGAGGAAGAATGAAGGGAATATCCTATCGAGGGAATCATATTTGCTTCGGAAGATATGCTCTTCAAGCACTTGAGCCAGCTTGGATAACATCTAGACAAATAGAAGCGGGACGGCGGGCAATGTCACGAAATGTTCGCCGAGGTGGACAAATATGGGTACGCATATTTCCAGACAAACCGGTTACAGTAAGACCTACTGAAACACGTATGGGTTCAGGAAAAGGATCTCCCGAATATTGGGTAGCTGTCGTTAAACCTGGGAAAATACTTTATGAAATGGGTGGGGTACCAGAAAATATAGCAAGAAAGGCTATTTCAATAGCATCATCCAAAATGCCTATACGAACTCAATTCATTATTTCAGGGTAATAAATTAGAACCAAAGGAAAGAGGTCTTTAGGATTAAAACAAAAAATGCAAATGTAGGTTCCTTTTTTTGAACACAAAATATTTTTACTTCCATTTTTGGACTGAAAGAATAAAAAAATGATATGATTCAACCTCAAACTCATTTGAATGTAGCTGATAATAGCGGAGCACGCGAACTGATGTGTATTCGAATCCTAGGAGCTAGTAATCGACGATATGCTTATATTGGTGACATTGTTGTTGCTGTAATCAAACAAGCAGTACCAAATACGAACTTAGAAAGATCCGAAGTGATCAGAGCTGTAATTGTACGTACTTGTAAAGAACTCAAACGTAGCAACGGTATAATAATTCAGTATGATGATAATGCTGCAGTTGTCATTGATCAAGAAGGAAATCCAAAAGGAACTCGAATCTTTTGTGCAATCGCCCGGGAATTGAGACAGTTAAATTTTACTAAAATAGTTTCATTAGCACCCGAGGTATTATAAGACGAAACCGTGCTATGGATAGATTATTTTTTTGTGAAATAGATTAATTAATCTATTTTATCTCACATATATCCCTTTTGTAGTAATTATTATAAGTATTAGAAGCAGCAATTCTTATTTATTTCAGATTAATACTTGATAACCTAAACAATATATCTATATATAGAATATAGATATATATATAATAGAACGTAAAAAAAAAATAATAATAATAAATAGAAAAAAGGAGCATGTTGATTATAAAGTAAAGGGCAACAATCATTTTTGTTTACCATGGGTAAGGACACCATCGCTGACATAATAACCTATATAAGAAATGCTGACATGAATAAAAAAGGAATGGTTCAAATACCATTTACTAACATAACAGAAAACATTGTAAAAATACTTTTACGAGAGGGTTTTGTTGAAAATGTCAGAAAACATAGAGAAAACGACAAATATTTTTTAGTTTTAACTCTACGATATAAAAGAAATAGAAAAGGATCATATAAAACTTTTTTAAATTTAAAACGGATCAGTACACCCGGTCTACGAATATATTCTAATTATCAACGAATCCCTCGAATTTTAGGAGGCATGGGGATTGTAATTCTTTCAACTTCTAGAGGTATAATGACAGATCGAGAGGCTCGATTAGAAAGAATTGGCGGAGAAGTTTTATGTTATATATGGTAATCTTTCTAACACCCGAATTATATGAGAAACTTCTATCCATTTTTGGTAAAAAAAAGAGAGAGAAAAAAAACGCAAGTTTCTAATATAACTTCCCCCCTTATGTATATTTGTGAATGTGATAAGGGATTTAACTGGAATTAAAAAAAGGGGGGATTCACGAAGATTTAATTACTAAATGAATAACTTACCTATGAATCATTTCCCCGGGGTATGTTTCAAGTTCCCTTATATAATTAATGCAAATTGGATTTGGATTATAGGATATGTTTCCAAAAAGATTCAACGTACTTTTTATGGGTATACGATAAGGAAAGAAAAAAAGTATAAGTCATTCAATTTAATTTGGGTGTTTTTCAACCTCAACATTTTTTTTATGGGGAAGGCCACAATTATAAGTTCAAAACGTAAGGAAACCTTATTTTCTTCCAATAAATAAATTAGGGATTAACTTATTAAGTTAAGGAATGGCAAATATGAAAATAAGGGCCTCCGTTCGTAAAATTTGTGAAAAATGTAGATTGATTCGAAGACGAGGGCGAATTATAGTAATTTGTTCCAATCCAAGACATAAACAAAGACAAGGATAATATTTTAACATACAGAGACTTTCTAAAAAAAATAGAATTATAAATATAGAAATTTATATTTTATAGAAATTTCTATTTTATCTTATTATATATATAGATTTTTCTATCAAATATCAAATTTTTATAAAAAAAATGATTGATTGATATTTCAAATTTGAAATTTTATTTCAAAAATTGTATTTTATATTAATCGAACTAAAATATACTTAATATAGAAAAATCTTTTATTAATTATAGTTATAAAAGAATTAATTTAATTAATAAAGGATCCCCCTTTTTTGACACGAAATGGATATATCCATACCATATATCTTGGACTTATTTTTATGAAATAATTAAATATGGCAAAACCTATATCTAAAACGGGTTCGCGTAAAAATGTACGTATTGGTTCGCGTAAGCATACTCGTAAAATACCAAAGGGAGTTATTCATGTTCAAGCTAGTTTCAACAATACTATAGTAACTGTTACAGATGTACGAGGTCGGGTGATTTCTTGGTCTTCCGCCGGTACTTGCGGATTCAAGGGTACACGAAGGGGGACACCTTTTGCCGCTCAAACTGCAGCAGGAAATGCTATTCGAACAGTATCGGATCAAGGCATGCAACGAGCAGAAGTCATGATAAAAGGTCCAGGTCTCGGAAGAGATGCGGCATTAAGAGCTATTCGTAGAAGTGGTATACTATTAAATTTTATACGAGATGTAACTCCTATGCCACATAATGGATGTAGGTCTCCTAAAAAAAGACGTGTGTAAAACTAAAAAGAAACATTGAAAAGATTTCAAGAGAAATAAACAAGTCAAGGGTTTGATCAAAATAATATATTACTATGGTTCGAGAGAAAATAAGAGTATCTACTCGGACACTACAATGGAAGTGTGTTGAATCAAGAATAGACAGTAAGCGTCTTTATTATGGACGCTTTATTCTGTCTCCACTTATGAAAGGTCAAGCCGATACAATAGGCATTGCAATGCGAAGAGTTTTACTCGGAGAAATAGAGGGAACATGTATCACACGTGTAAAATCAGAAAAAATACCACATGAATATTCTACCATAATAGGTATTGAAGAATCAGTACATGAAATTTTAATGAATTTGAAAGAAATTGTATTGAGAAGTAATCTGTATGGAACTCGGGACGCATCTATTTGTTTCAAAGGTCCTGGATATGTAACCGCTCAAGACATCATTTTACCACCCTCTGTGGAAATCGTTGATAATACACAACATATAGCCAACGTAACAGAACCCGTTAATTTGTGTATTGAATTAAAAATTGAGAGGAATCGTGGGTATCGTATAAAAACACTAAAAAACTTTCAAGATGGAAGTTATCCTATAGATGCCATATTCATGCCTGTTCGAAATGTAAATCATAGTATTCATTCTTATGTGAATGGGAATGAAAAACAAGAGATACTCTTTCTCGAAATATGGACAAATGGAAGTTTAACTCCTAAGGAAGCGCTTTATGAAGCCTCCCGAAATTTGATTGATTTATTTATTCCCTTTTTACACGCAGAAGAAGATAAATTTAATTTAGAAAACAATCAACACAAAGTTACTTTGCCCCTTTTTACTTTTCATGATATATTGGCTAAGGAAAAACTAAGGAAAAATAAAAAAGAAATAGCATTGAAATCCATTTTTATTGACCAATTAGAATTGCCTCCCAGGATCTATAATTGTCTCAAAAGATCCAATATTCATACATTATTAGAACTTTTGAATAACAGTCAAGAAGACCTTCTGAAACTTGAACATTTTCGCGTAGAAGATGTCAAATA